CATGTCGAGCTCCACATATTCTTGTACAGTCAAGGGGGGATCGATTCCATAAAAGATGAAATCAGTAAGTAGAAATTTACTTAAAATAAATCTTTGTTGGATCGTCAATATTGTACCAAGGGTGTCTTTCGAATATACCGAATCAGTATAACTATCCTTCTTCTGACACAGCAACGAAATTTCACAATCAGTGGCGAGATCAAATACTAGATAATTTCTTTCTTCTTTTCTTGTTAGTTGTTTCGATGTACTCAATAGAAAATTCCTCACGGATTGATTTCTAATAATTCATGAGGGAGATTATCATATTTCTACAATTCAATTCGATGCAAAATCTAGAAATATACTTTTTGTGGTTGTTGAAGAGGTTTTTTTGTTGGAATCCCCTCCTTTTTCATTTTTAAGAATTGAATTGTTTAGTCGTCCAGTAACAAGTAACAATAATAGCAGTAATCTATAATATTTGATGTTGATGACAGAAAAAGGACAACGAATAAGATAAAAAAAAAAAATGGATTAGTCTTTTATTAGACACAAAAAAGGGCTCTTTCTTGTCTTAATTACAAGGATCGAGCTTTATATTAAAATTAAAATATGGAAAGACAAAAAACTGCGGAACCCTAGTTTCGAGTGATCTCATACTTTTTTTCTTCTCGTTGTAGATATTAGGAGAATGGAACCCACTACTATACTAAATCGAATGGGTTAAAATGAAAGTAAAAAAGTAAGTGGTATTATAAAGTAAGTGGTATTATAAGGTTACTCTTCTTTCTTTTGCTCTTCTAAAAAAAATGAAAATAGAACAAATTAGATACAATAAAAATAAATAAATAATAAATAAAGGGATCAAAATCGATATTTTTCCTATTTTCTTCCATATTAATTGAAAGTTGAATGAAGTTCCACAACAAAGTTCTTATTTATTTATTTTCTTATTATTTTCTTTTTTATTTGAAATATAAATAGAATAGAATTCTAAATATAAATAAATAGAATATAATTCTATAGAATTATAGAATAGAAATATGAAATAAAATTCTATTATTTCTTTTTTATTAAATAATTTATTAAATAAAAATCTTAGAAATTAATATAAATGAAATATTAATTCAATTTCAATATTTAATTAATATAAATAATGAAAATATTTGAATTAGATTAGTTTACTCAACTCACGAGTTGCTCAATAAATCTGTTGATTTTGAATCCCAGGATGGGTAGATGTCACAGATGATGAATTGATTTCGTATCTATGTGACTATATTTTTGTTCGTCCGTAATGAATTTTTTTTTATCTTCCTATCTTTCTCTCAAAAATGGAAACTTAGGGAAGTGCTTTATAAACAAACATATGTATAAAAAGAACATATTTCATTTAGCTTCTTTATGCCTACTCTAACTAGTTATTTCGGTTTTCTACTGGCGGCTTTAACTATAACCTCAGCTCTATTTATCGGTCTGAGTAAGATACGACTTATTTGATTTGAAATTATGAAATGAATTGGAAATTATGCAATATTCTATATATTCTATAGTTCCTTACGATGTCAATTTCCTCCAATTCTTGGTTATTGAGATTCATGGTCAATACAGATTAATATTTAAGGATAGATATTACCTCCCCTTTTTACTTTCCCCTTTTTAAAATCAAAATGATTGAAGTTTTTCTATTTGGAATCGTGTTAGGTCTAATTCCTATTACTTTGGCTGGATTATTTGTAACTGCATATTTACAATACCGACGTGGTGATCAGTTGGACCTTTGATTTATTAACATCTCCTTTGTTTATTGACCTCCTATTTCCTTGTTTTAATCCTAATCCACAGGAGGTCAAATTCAGACTTTAGGTTGCTGTTCAATTATTTCAGTGTCATTCTCGATCTAACAAGAATGGAATCACGCTCTGTAGGATTTGAACCTACGACATCGGGTTTTGGAGACCCGCGTTCTACCGAACTGAACTAAGAGCGCTTTTTTCATAAAAAATTTTATGTGACTCCAATACATCTTGCATGCATATACTACGATAATATATATCGATATATTGAGATTTAGTATGTATGTCCAATTGAATCGGTCTCAATTGATCCCTTATTACCACTCATAAGATAAGTAATAGTTAGGGATAGGGATGACAGGATTTGAACCTGTGACATTTTGTACCCAAAACAAACGCGCTACCAAGCTGCGCTACATCCCTTACAATTGGTTTCCAGTGTCATTGTAAAGAATCTTTGTTTTGTTTTCCACATTTTTTTCTTTTTTCCGTTGATATGTATATATATATGTATATATATCAATTATCCTGCCATTTTTTTTTTCTTTTTTTTAGTTTCATATCGTATAATATAGAATAGAAAAAAAAAAAGAAAAAAATATTTGTATAGTGTATAGAAATAAGAATATTTAATAATAATATAATATTTAATTAAATAAAATATTTATAAATATGAAATAGAATAGAAATAGAAAAATATTACAATAAAATAGACTAATTAATAACATAAATAATATAAAAAAGAAATAATATAAAATTAGAATAATCAAAAACTTATAATGAAATAAAAAAAAAAAATAGGAAATTTCGCTAAAACAGAAAAATATTTTTAGGGAATGCTCGGGCAGAAATAGACCTTTTTTTTGTTAAAAAAAATATCTAACGAATCATTATACATTTCAATTTGAATTAGGAATTCTGCCGACAAATACAAGTGGTTATCAACTAAATAAACATCTGATCATATTCCTATATGTGATTATGTATTAAAAATTGCAATAAAGAATAAAAAGAAGGAGGATTTCAAATGCGAGATCTAAAAACATATCTCTCCGTGGCACCGGTGGTAAGTACTCTATGGTTCGGGGCTTTGGCGGGTTTCTTGATAGAGATTAATCGTTTATTCCCGGATGCATTAATATTCCCCTTTTTTTCATTCTAGTTATTAGTACGGGAAGGAAGAAGGGGTGAAGAAGATTAGAGATCCAATCAAATATCTGTGATTAATTCCCTCTTCTTTTTTTTTTTCGAATTAGAATAAATTAGAAAAGAGAAAGAATAAAGGTGAATTCGGCTTCAGTGAGACGCGGAATCTGGCCCAGGCTTCAATTGAATTGAATTAATAATTCAATTCAATGTCTAGTAGTGAGACCATAAATGGAAATCTAATGACTAGGGCGGGGGCAACAATATCATACAAGATACTTAAATGAAAACTTAAATACTGTACTGCGATTCAAAATCTAGTTCGAAATCATTGTATTACTTAATTATTACTCTACTATATTCTTTTTAATTGGAACGAAATCTTTCATAATTGGATTTCGAATTATCAACTTCTACTTTTACTTTTTTGTTGTTCCGTTCTTTTTTTTTTTCGCCTCGAATTCAAAAATAGAAGAGTTAAGTGAATAAAAAACCCAAAGGAGGTTCATGGCCAAGGGTAAAGATATCCGAGTAACGGTTATTTTGGAATGTACCAGTTGTGTTCAAAAGAGTGTTAATAAGGAATCAACGGGTATTTCCAGATATATTACTCAAAAGAATCGACACAATACGCCTAGTCGATTGGAATTGAGAAAATTCTGTCCCTGTTGTTGCAAACATAAGATTCACGCCGAGATAAAGAAATAGATCAAATTTATCGCTTGTGTGTCAACAACATGAAAAATGATATATTTTTCATCTATATGCTATAAATTAGATAGAATATCTAACATTCTATAACATATCATTGTTATATTGAATATCATTGTTATATTGAATTATATAACAACATATATGAATATGAAAAAATAAATAAATAAAAAGAAAGTAAGAATATAAAGAAAACAAATCCTTTTTTGTAAGAAATAGGATTTTCGGGATAGGAATAAACAAACTATGGATAAATCTAAGCGACTCTTTCTTAAATCCAAGCGATCTTTTCGTAGGCGTTTGCCCCCGATCCAATCGGGGGATCGAATTGATTATAAAAACATGAGTTTAATTAGTCGATTTATTAGTGAACAGGGAAAAATATTATCTAGACGGGTGAATAGATTGACCTTAAAACAACAACGATTAATTACGATTGCTATAAAACAAGCTCGTATTTTATCTTCGTTACCTTTTCTTAATAATGAAAAACAATTTGAAAAAAAGCGAGTCGATCGCTAGAACTACTACTACAGGTCTTAAAAAAAATAGAGTGACTCTTCAATTGAATTCAAATTGGAATCGAAACTCAAATCAAATGTAGATTGATGTTTTGTTCGAAAACTACGAAAATCCAATTTTTGTTCTTGTCTTGTGTTGTAAGAAAAAATAGAATCGGTGAAGAAGAATAAATCTTTTTTTATTGAGTGTGGTTGTTCGTTACATTTTGACGACTTTATCATATGGATTCCATTTTATCATACAAATCTCGACTCTACTACCTTCCCGGAGTTCAGTCTCCGGGGAATTTTTATTTTATGATCTCGTTGGCAATCATAGAAAGACAATTCCTATTTACTATAGCTATTTGTGCAAGTATCTTTCGATTAAGAAGCAATTGCCTCTTGTACAGATTATACATTAATCTACTATAATTATAGTATACTTTTTTCGGATTCTCACCGATTACTGCATTTATTCGACCGATCCACAAATGGCGAAAATCTATTTTTTTCCTATCTCTATCCCGATGTGCAGAAACCAAAGCTTTTATTTTCTGTTGAGTAATAGTTCGAGTAAGTCTTGAATGAGCCCCGTGAAAGCTTGATGTAAATAAACGAATTTTTGTCCTCCGTTTACGAGCTATATATCCTCGTTTAATTCTGGTCATTGAAAAAATGAAACTTTGATGAATAACTATTGGATTTCTTTTCTTTCAGTTATTCTTTTCCCTTTCCCAGTCTATTAATAACAAAAACGGATTCTTCCAATGTATAAAAGAAAAATTCCAACGGCTTTTGCTACTATAACCTTCCCAACCACGATTTTTTTCTTTTGATTTCTAAGCATTTAACCTCGAAATAAGCAATTGTATTGATACTAGGTATCAAAAAAAACATAGTAAATTAAAACAAAAATGGATAAAGAAATAGTGGGTTCCATCGTTTCTATGATTACTTTTTAAACGGCGAGGTCCTCTCTATACACCGGAGCCCCTTCCTTCATTTAATCAATGCTATTGTTAACTTGTACAGTTCACACTCTTTGGCTCTACCCATGAAATATCTAGTAATAGGTCTTTCACAACGAAATCTAGTTATACAGTAACGGTATTTAAGTATGAAGATTAGCTGGGTAGCTGACCCTCTTAGTCCGTTCTTGCAAGAATAGGAGCATCAATTTTTGATTGTTAATTGAAATAGGATTTCCCCCGCTTAATGGGCAATCATTTGCTACCAATGGGGCAGTCTTTCTTATCGTAAATTTTCAAATTGAGGTGATTGGGTTTGCACCAATCGAAATCATAAATTATATATACAATAGAAGGATATATATTGTTAATAGATTTTGTTTGAAGTTAAGATAGTGAATGGAGTTCTTCCATTTGTTTCCTTTCTTTTGTCTTAGTCTATGATCTGAACGAGTCGCACATACACCCTAGTACATGTTCCTCGGCGCTGAGGGCATCCCCGAAGAGCGGGGGATTTCGTGACATTTTGGATTGGCTGTCTTGTGTTTCTAATAAGTTGTTTAATAGTTGGCATGTTGAGTCGTATACATAATGAGTTGGTTTAGATCAATCCTAACCTGATGATTAGGAATTATTTCTATTCTATTAAATCCGGTAAGAAGATTAAGAATAAAAAATCTAAAATCGTGTATTTGCGCAGAATCCCCACTGCTAATTTTTTATTCACCCGCTACACGATCAACAATTCCGTGGGCTTGGGCTTCTGCTGCTGACATAAAAACATCCCTTTCCATGTCTTCGGATACGCGCGATAAAGGTTTGCCCGTTCTTTGTACATAAACCCTTGTGATAGTTTCGCGTAGTTTCAGTAGTTCTTCCGCTTCCAGGATAAATTCTCCCGCTTGTGCCTCATAAAAAGAGCTAGCGGGTTGATGCATCATGACCCTGATGTGATGATATAACATACCAAAGATTTCCTACGACGATAAGGCGAGAGAAATAAAGAATCAAAAAAATAAACAAAGATAGAATTGAACAACCGTACGGGCATCTTTTGCGTATTGCATACGGCTCCACTATGGACGTTATTTTTCTTTTCCATCGAAGAAATACAAAATAGACAAGGTCTATTAGACCCAGATCAGTAAATGATCCAATAACCATCTTTTCTTTTTTTGAGTAGTTAAAAAATACTAGGATGGTTCTGTTGCTTTATTATTTCGTCTGTTATTCCGAAATCCCCAAGTTTCTTTTTTTTTTTTTTCTGAAAACAAAAAAGTTTGTGACGCTGAAATAGGCTCCTGATAGATCAGATAAAATAGGAAATACCCCACTTCTCATACTAATCTTTCGATACCTAATCGAACGGTTTTTGAAAAAAAAAAAACAAAAATTTTGCATATCGAACTCGAAGTGCCATGCTATTATTTCTTTATATTCATATGTTGAAGGCATAGTCTTCTTTTTTTTTTTTTTCTCAAATAAAAGACTCATTGGCGCCAAGCGTGAGGGAATGCTATACGTTTGGTAATTTCTCCTCCTGCCAGAATAAAAGATCCCATTGAAGCGGCTAATCCCATGCATACTGTGTGTACATCTGGTTTCACAAATTGCATAGTATCATAAATAGCTATTCCGGCTATTACCCATCCGCCCGGAGAATTTATAAACAGATGCAAATCTTTGTTATCGTCCTCTATACTGAGATATACCATAAGTCCAATAAGTTGATTCGATATCTCACCATCAACCTCTTGGCCTAAAAAAAGTAGTCTTTCTCGATAAAGTCGGTTGATTAGGATAAAATTTTATCCCTTAAGAGCCGTACATGCACCTTTTGATGCATACGGTTCGCAAAAAATCGCGAAAAGGAATCAATGTGTAGATTTCAACCCTCTTTCTTTCCTTTTTCATAATGGACTTTTTTGAATTTCTAACGAAAGGTCTTTTTCTTCCATTTTTCAAGAAAGACGACTTTTGACCCGTTTATCTATATTATATCTATATTAATCTCTATTCTATTAGAAAAAATAATAATAATAATGTACTAAACTTATTGAACTAACTTATCATTGATGTATTGTTTTCATCGAGATCAAATCCAAATCACGATGTAATTTTCTTGTTTCTGAATGGGCGTCTTCAATTCTTTTAGGTTTCTGTTCTACTCTGAGTAAAGATCTGTCCAATTTTGATTTGCACATATGGGACAAATACTTCAATACCACGTCTTTTTGCTACGACTTCCTTTTTTCCTGAATTTCTTTTTTCATGTTTTCTGCCAAATATATGACATGACAGAAGTAGGAATCGTAGATATATTACCAATTGGTTTTTTTTCTAAACAGAGCCTGGATGCTTCATTTAATTGGTCCAACCAAGCCAACCATAAAT